ATAACTAGTTATTTTGGTTTTCTCCTAGCAGCTTTAACTATAACCTCGGCTCTATTTATTGGTCTGAGTAAGATAGGACTTATTTGAAATTAATTGAATGAATAATTCATAAAAATAAATCTTTCTGTGGTATTTCACATATTGCCCAGTTCCTTGCTGTACCACGTTAATTCCGAATTATTGGTTATTGAGATTCCTAGGCAAGACGGATTATTATTTAGGGATAGATATTACCCCTCTTTTTAACCTTTCAAAAAAAAAAAAAAGAAATAAAATTCAAATGATTGAAGTCTTTCTATTTGGAATCGTCTTAGGTCTAATTCCTATTACTTTGGCTGGATTATTCGTAACCGCATATTTACAATACAGACGTGGTGATCAGTTGGACCTTTGATTAATTAACATCTCTTTTCTTAACTGACCCCCTCCTTTCTTTAATTTAATCCGAGGAGGGGTCAGGACAGGGTCAAATTCGGATTTCGGATTGCTCTTCAATTATTTCAGTTCAACGTGTGTGATTTTCGATCTAAGACAAGAAGAACGGAATCACGCTCTGTAGGATTTGAACCTACGACATTGGGTTTTGGAGACCCACGTTCTACCGAACTGAACTAAGAGCGCTTTCTTATCACAACGGAAAAGAAAAGACTGGAAATAAGTAAAAAGTATATTTTTTTACCCCAACAATTCTTGTATGTGTATACTATCATATATCATAAAATGAAAGATTATGTATGTCAAAATTATAAATCGATCTAAAAGAAAAGGATCTTGCGTTACTGCTGCTGCTCTGAGCGGTAATTGGTAGGGATGACAGGATTTGAACCCGTGACATTTTGTACCCAAAACAAACGCGCTACCACGCTGCGCTACATCCCTCTGAATGGTCTACAGTATCATTGTAAAGAATCCCCATCCTGTTTTCCACATCCTATTCCCTCTATTGATATGCAAAATGGATCTTGCCTTTTCTTGTTTTTGGTCTCATATCATATAACATATAATAATAATAAATAATTATTTTTCTTGGGAATTTTCAGGCGTAAAGCGGACCTTTTTTCTACTTTAAGAAAAAAAAAAAAAAGAAAAAAATCTTATCTACTGAATCATTGCACATTTCAATTTGAATTAAGGATTCCGCGCACAAATACAAGTGGCCTTTAACTCCATATACATCTCTTACCATAATCTATTACAATAGGGAATACAAAAACAAAAAAGAAGGAGGATTTTCAATGCGAGATCTAAAAACATATCTTTCCGTGGCACCGGTACTAAGTACTCTATGGTTCGGGTCTTTAGCAGGGTTATTGATAGAAATTAATCGTTTATTCCCGGACGCATTGACATTTCCTTTTTTTTCATTCTAGTTATTGAACTGGAACAGAGTGAAGAAGATTAGAGCTAAAATCAAATATTTGTGACTAATCTCTCTTTCCCTCTTTTCTTTTTTTTTTTTTTTACAATTAAATAGATAGAATAAAGGAGGAAGGCGAAAGAAAAATGGGACTTCAACCTCAGCGAAACTCGGGTTCAGGCTCCAATTAAATTAAATATCCGGTTAAAAGAAAATAGACAGTGAAAAGAAAACAGAAATGGAAATGCGGCAAGTATAAGAGTAGCCTACATTACACGATACTTAAATGTGTACTGAGATTAGCAATCTAGTTAGCAATTTTTGTATTACTTATTATTTCCTAGTTATTTACTATATTGATTGCAATAAAATCTTTATTTAGGAATTTTTTTTGAGTGGTTAATAACTTTTATTTTTTTGTCCCTTGTTTCTTATTCCGTTCGGGTCGGAAAATAGAAAAGTTGGGTGAATCAAAAACCTAAAGGGGGGCCGTGGCCAAGGGTAAAGATGTCCGAGTAAGGGTTATTTTGGAATGTACTAGTTGTGTTCGAAACGGTGTTAATAAGGAATTAAGGGGTATTTCCAGATATATTACTCAAAAGAATCGAAACAATACACCTAGTCGATTGGAATTGAGAAAATTCTGTCTCTATTGTTACAAACATACACTTCATGGGGAGATAAAAAAATAGCTAGAGTCGAACCGCGTGGTTGTGTGTCACTATTGCAAGTAACATGAAAAAATAATATAGATATATATCTATATTATTTCATATATCGAAATAAAAACAAATAAATAAATATAGACAAACCAAATCTTCTAATTGATTCTATAACTCATTTTTAGATTTCATCGAAATGGGATTTTATAGATAAGGAATAAACAAATTATGGATAAAACCAAGCGACTCTTTCTTAAAACCAAGCGATCTTTTCGTAGGCGTTTGCCCCCGATTGTATCGGGGGATCGAATTGATTATAGAAACATGACTTTAATTAATCGATTTCTTAGTGAACAAGGAAAAATATTATCTAGACGGGTGAATAGATTGACCTTAAAAGAACAACGATTAATTACTATTGCTATAAAACAAGCTCGTATTTTATCTTCGTTACCTTTTCTTAATAATGACAAACAATTTGAAAGAAGTGGGTCGATCACTAGAACTCCAGGTCTTCGAACCAGAAAAAATAGGCTTACTCTTCAATTAAATCAAAATTCCAATCGGAACTAAAACCCAGATGGACGTTTTGTTCAAAAAATCCGAGAAGTAGTCGTGTCGTAAGAAAAAAAAATTGGGTAATGGGGAAGAAGAATAAAAAAAATCTTTTTTTATTTAGCGTGTTCGCTCATTTTGACGACTTTATCATATTATTTCTACTCTACCTTCCTGGAGTTCATTCTCCAGAGAACTCCGTTTAAAAATTGGAATGGACTCCTTCCAATTTCCTTTTTTTAGGATCTCATTGGAAATCATATAAAGACAATTCCTATTTGATATAGCTATTTGTGCAAGTATCTTTCGATTAAGAACCAACTGCGCCTTATACAGATTGTGTATTAATCTACTATAAATAAAAGATACAATATTTACGCGAATTACTGCATTTATTCGAGTGATCCACAAACGACGAAAATCCCTTTTTTGTCTATCTCTATCACGATGAGCCGAAACCAAAGCTCTTATTTTCTGTTGAGTACTTGTTCGACTAAGTCTTGAATGAGCCCCACGAAAGCTTGATGCAAATAAACGCATTTTTGTTCTACGTCTCCGAGCTATATATCCTCGTCTAATTCTGGTCATTGAATAAATGAAACTTTGATGAATAACTAATTGATTTCCTTTCTTTCAGTTATTCTTTTCTCCTTTACTAGTCTATTAATAACAAAACGGACTCTTCCAATTTATAAAATCAAAATTCCAATGGCTTTTGCTACTCGAACCTTACCGACCACTCTTTTAACTTTTTTAGAGGCATTGGAAATAAAATAGTAAAAAGAAAGTACTAAATAGATAAAGAAATTGTGGGTTCCGTCGTCTCTATGATTACTTCTTAAACGGTGAGGCCCTCTCTATACACCGGAGCCACTTCCTTAATTTAATCAATTCTATTGGTAACTTGTACAGTTACCACTCTTAGGCTCTACCCATGAATTTTCTAGTAATAGGTCTTTCATAACGAGATAGACCTTATACAGTAACGGTATTTAATTATGAAGATTGATGGGGTAGCTGGCCCTGTTAGTCCGTTCTTGCAAGAGTAGAAAGATAATCTTTCTGCTTTTTTTATAGTATTTCCCCCGCTTAATGGGTAACTATTTGTTACCAATGGGGAATTCTTTCTCACCTTAAATTCAAATTGAGGCGGTTGAATTTGCGCCAGTGGAAACCATAAATTTCATACACAATAGAAAGATATGATAGATCTATTTTTTTTTAGCTAGTGAACGCAGTTCTTCTTCTTCCATTCTATCCGATTCACTGGTACTGATCGTTCATACTTCAAAAATGTTTTCTTTCTTTTGTTTTGTCTCAGCCCATGATTGAAACGAGTCGCGCATACACCCTTGTACATGTTCCTCGGCGCTGAGGGCATCCCACAAGAGCGGGGGATTTTGTAACGTTTTTGATTGGCTGTCTTGGGTTTCTAATAAGTTGTTTAATAGTTGGCACGCTGAATTATCCATTATGGGTTGGTTTAGATCGATCCTAACCATATGATTATGAATTTCTTCTGTTTATATTTAATATTCTATTAAACCCTTAAGGAGTCACTGCTATATTTTATCCAACCGCTACAAGATCAACAATTCCATGAGCTTGGGCTTCTGTTGCTGACATAAAAGTATCCCTTTCCATGTCTTCGGATACAACCCATAAGGGCTTGCCCGATCTTTGTACATAAACCATTGTAAGGATTTCGCGTAGTCTCAGTAGTTCTTCCGTATCCAGGATAAATTCTCCCGTTTGTGCCCCATAAAAAGCGCCAATAGGTTGATGGATCATGACCCTGATGATATATTAGAACCTAAAAAAAGGTTCCTTTATCTCGCACGATTAGCCGAGTGGAAGAGATAAAGAAAAAGATAGAATTGAACAACCGTACGGGCATTTTTTTCGCATTGCATACGGCTCGCCGATGGGATTAATGGAATTTTCTTTTTACCTTTCATCAAACAAGGGGAAAATTTGGTTATACCCAGATCGGTAAATGATCCAATTACCACCCTTCTTTTTTTTAGGAGTTCAAAAATACTATGATGGCTCCGTTGCTTTATCTATTTTTTTCGTTTGTGATTCAGCAATCCCAAAGTGTCTTTTTTTTTTCGTACTCTTTCATACCATAAATATTATTAATAACCTTCCGGCGTGAAAAAAATTTGTGACGCTGCAATAGGCCTATGATAGGTAAGATAAACTCGGAATACCACTCCTTTCTCTCATACTACTGCTTCGATACATAATCTAATATTTTGAAAAAAAAAAAACACTAACAATTTTCATATCGAATTTGAAGTGCCATGCTATTTTTACTTAATCTTAAAAATTCATATGGCGAAGGCATAGTGTTTTTTTTCTCTCAAATAAAAAATAAAAAACTCATTGGCGCCAAGCGTGAGGGAATGCTAGACGTTTGGTACTTGCTCCTGCGGCCAGGAGAAAAGACCCCATGGAGGCGGCCAATCCCATGCATATTGTCTGTACATCTGGTCGCACAAATTGCATAGTATCATAAATTGCTATTCCGGGTATTACCCATCCGCCAGGAGAGTTGATAAATAAATACAAATCCTTGGTCTCGTTCTCTATACTGAGATATACCATAAGACCAATAAGTTGATTCGAGATATCACTCTCAACCATTTGACCTAAAAAAAGTAATCTTTCTCGATAAAGTCGGTTGATTAGGATAAAACTGTATCCCTTCGGAGCCGTACAGGCATCTTTTGATGCATACGGTTCGACAAAACTTGCGAAACAAAAATCAATGTGTAGCTCCCAGCCCTTTTCCTTTCTTTTTTGCTAGCAGGCTCCTTCTATCGAGGGGGCTTTTCTTTCGTTTTTCAAGAACGATGAGTTTAGCCGGTTTTCCTATACCTATTATATTCTAATTCTAATATAAAAAAGCAATTCACTAAACTTATCGACTTATTGAACTTACTTTTCATTGATGTATTTTTTCATCGCGATCCAATCCAAAAATAACGATGCCTTTTTCTTGTTCCTGAATTGACTGGGCTTCTTCCAATTTTTTAGGTTTATGCTCTACTCCGAGTAAGGATCCGCCCGATTTTTATTTGCACATATAGGACAAATGGCCCCAATACCACGTCTCTTTTTTGTTATGACTTCCCCCTTTTTTTTTTGAATTCATTTCTTTCATGTCTTCCGCCCAATATTTGACGTATTCATCATATTTATTATTCCGTTGATTATTTATTAACAGTTTGATCCGCTGATTAACAGTTTGGTTTGAGATCACTCCTATTTCGAATAAAGTTCTAAATGGAATCATTTCTGGTATAAGTAATAATCATAGATATATTACCAATTGGTTTTTGCTAAACGGAGCCTGGATACCTTATTTTTTTTTGGTCCAGCCAAGACGACCATAAAATTGATTTATTGCTAATATTAAGCTGGATACCTCCTCACGAAATAGATCTAATTGCACTTCATTGCATTTCACGCTACAAATTTTTGAGAATTCAATCAAATTTTATGGGCGAAACAGAGGATATCTCGATCGGGGGAGAGAATGGGGAAATCCCATATGACCCAATAGATCTGACAAGTCGCACTATATGTCAACCCAAGATGGATGTTTGTCCCCAGGACTTCTATAAGGTACTTTTGGAACACCAATAGGCATAAAATAAAAAAAATTAAGTACTCTAGTTCACTTTGATGTGGAAGCGTAATAATAAGCTTCTTGTCTGAATAATAATAATATTGGCTGTTGTCTTAGTTTATATATCGATTGACTAAGTTCATAAAATAAAGGAAAATTCTTACGAATAGGTCTTTTGAATGATGACCAAATATAGATGCATTTGCTCATAGAAAAGTGAATAGGCCCCCATTGCGTATTGGTACTTATCGAGTATAGAATAGATCTGCTTCTCTTTTTTCCTACGAACCGAACTCTTCCATTATTACTAATAGAATAGAACAAATATTAATATTAATCCTTTTTTCGAGATAATTCCCTGAAAAAAGAAAAGAAGGGAGGGCGCATAGCATAGTTTTTTTTAATGCAATAAAGTTACATAGTGTCTATTTTTTATTAATAAAGGGGTAGTCCCATGGGTTTGCCTTGGTATCGTGTTCATACCGTCGTATTGAATGATCCCGGTCGTTTGATTGCTGTCCATATAATGCATACAGCCCTGGTTGCGGGTTGGGCCGGTTCAATGGCTCTATATGAATTAGCTGTTTTTGATCCCTCCGATCCAGTTCTTGATCCAATGTGGAGACAAGGCATGTTCGTTATACCCTTCATGACTCGTTTAGGAATAACCGGGTCATGGGGCGGTTGGAGTATTACGGGGGGGACAGTAACGAATCCGGGTATTTGGAGTTACGAAGGTGTAGCCGGGGCACATATTGTGTTTTCGGGCTTGTGCTTCTTGGCAGCTATCTGGCATTGGGTGTATTGGGATCTAGCAATATTTGTTGATGACCGTACGGGAAAACGCTCTTTGGATTTGCCTAAAATCTTTGGAATTCATTTATTTCTCTCAGGAGTGGCTTGCTTTGGTTTTGGGACATTTCATGTAACAGGATTGTATGGTCCTGGAATATGGGTGTCCGACCCGTATGGACTAACTGGAAGGGTACAATCTGTAAATCCAGCATGGGGTGTGGAAGGTTTTGATCCTTTTGTTCCAGGAGGAATAGCCTCTCATCATATTGCAGCAGGGACATTGGGCATATTAGCAGGCTTATTCCATCTTAGTGTCCGCCCACCTCAACGCCTATACAAAGGATTACGTATGGGCAATATTGAAACCGTTCTTTCCAGCAGCATCGCTGCTGTTTTTTTTGCAGCGTTTGTTGTTGCTGGAACTATGTGGTATGGTTCAGCAACTACTCCCATCGAATTATTTGGGCCCACCCGTTATCAATGGGATCAGGGATACTTTCAGCAAGAAATATATCGAAGAGTCAGTGCTGGACTAGCCGAAAATCAAAGTTTATCAGAAGCTTGGTCTAAAATTCCTGAAAAATTAGCTTTTTATGATTACATCGGAAATAATCCTGCGAAAGGGGGATTATTCAGAGCGGGTTCAATGGATAACGGGGATGGAATAGCTGTCGGGTGGTTAGGGCACCCTATCTTTAGAGATAAAGAAGGGCGTGAACTTTTTGTACGTCGTATGCCTACTTTTTTTGAAACATTTCCAGTTGTTTTGGTAGACGGAGATGGAATTGTTAGAGCCGACGTTCCTTTTCGAAGGGCAGAATCAAAATATAGTGTCGAACAAGTAGGTGTAATCGTTGAGTTCTATGGTGGCGAACTGAATGGAGTGAGTTATAGTGATCCTGCTACTGTGAAAAAATATGCTCGACGTGCTCAATTGGGTGAAATTTTTGAATTAGATCGTGCTACTTTGAAATCCGATGGTGTTTTTCGTAGCAGTCCAAGGGGCTGGTTTACTTTTGGACACGCTTCATTTGCTCTGCTTTTCTTCTTCGGACACATTTGGCATGGTGCTAGAACCTTGTTCAGAGATGTTTTTGCTGGTATTGACCCGGATTTGGATGCTCAAGTGGAATTTGGAGTATTCCAAAAACTTGGAGATCCAACTACAAGAAGACAGGTAGTCTGATGCAGCACTGCTCCGCTATTTTGGGTTTATCGCTTCTGCTTCTATTTTGATTTGTTATTTTTTTTTTTTCGTTAATCCGGGAGATGATCCCAAATAAACAGGTATGGAAGCTATAATTGGAAACCACGATCGAATTTATGGAAGCATTGGTTTATACATTCCTCTTAGTCTCGACTCTCGGGATCATTTTTTTCGCTATCTTTTTTCGAGAACCGCCTAAAGTTCCAACTAAAAAATGAAATTTTTTTTATTATCTCAATTGAAGTAATGGGCCTCCCAATATTGGGAGGCCCATTACTTCGACTTCAAACTAGTCCCCGTGTTCCTCGAATGGATCTCTTAGTTGTTGAGAGGGTTGCCCAAAAGCAGTATATAAGGCGTACCCAGTAAAACTTACAAGTAACCCAGATATAAAGATGGCGACTAGGGTTGCTGTTTCCATTATTCTAAAATTTCAAGATCACGATGGATCCGTGATAAGATCGTTTATTTACAACGGAATGGTATACAAAGTCAACAGATCTCAATGAATAAAAAATAGGATTTATGGCTGCACAAACAGTTGAGGGTAGTTCTAGAGCTCGTCCAAAAATGACTTCTGCGGGGGGGTTATTGAAACCTTTGAATTCGGAATATGGTAAAGTAGCTCCTGGATGGGGAACTACTCCTTTGATGGGTATCGCAATGGCTCTATTTGCGATATTCCTGTCTATTATTTTGGAGATTTATAATTCGTCCGTTTTACTGGACGGAATTTCAATGAATTAGAATTCAATTTACAGGATACTACCTTTTAAATAAGCATTTAGGTCTCGGATTTTTATTTTTATTTTAGTTGATTGGTAGTTCGACCGCGAATTTTTTTTTGTTTCTGTATTTCCGGAATATGAGTGTGCGACTTGTTCTAATTGATCCTATTGATAGTACAGAGAATGGATCTGTCGTCTTGATAGAGATGGTTTTACCCCGTCGGATATTCATTCTAGTATCTGGAGCACGGAATATATGAAATAGATCACGAAGGGTTCGAACTATGATTCATACTTAATATTCAGACCCCGCGGCCGGATTCAAAATTTTTTCTTTAGAAAATTTTTGAATTGCAAGATTTTTCTTTTTTCAAATTTCCTATTTCCGCTTTGATTTTGCTCAAAGCACAAACTTGAATAAATGGTGATCCAAGGGTTCTTACTCATGAAATCTTTGGACTTACTTTGATGGTTTTATTGAATCATCGTGGTTCTAGTATGAATCTGAGGTTTCAATTGATTCATAGGGTCTTAACAAGAAAATTCCTATCAATAATAAAGAAAACAAAAGGAAAGCTGCATTATATACAACTCAAATTAACAAATCAAAGAAAATGAAATAGGTAAATAGAAGATTCAAGAGGCCTGTAACGATCAACATATAACGATCAACATAAAGATAAGCGAGTCGACTTGATTTTTTGGCATTCTAATTAGAACCACAAAGAATAGCTTTCTGATTTTTATTCTTTCGTATCTTTAGATAAGATTGAATCAAAAAATTACGAAGTTTCCAATTTCCTATTCCATATCAATATTGTGGTGGTTTTGTTTGAGCCGTACGAGATGAAATTCTCATATACGGTTCTCAGAGGGGAGTCCCCTTGGTTTACCTATCTCAATAAAGTATACGATTGGTTCGAAGAACGTCTCGAGATTCAGGCGATTGCAGATGATATAACTAGTAAATACGTTCCTCCTCATGTCAACATATTTTATTGTCTAGGAGGAATTACGCTTACTTGTTTTTTAGTACAAGTAGCTACAGGGTTTGCTATG